TTGCGGTGATTGTGTTCTACTAATCATAAGGATATTGGGACTTTGTATTTATTGTTAGCTTTGTGGTCTGGGTTGATTGGATTAGCTTTAAGTTTATTAATTCGAGCAGAACTTGGTCAACCCGGAAGGTTATTAGGCGATGATCAGTTGTATAACGTTATTGTTACGGCTCATGCTTTTATGATGATTTTCTTTTTGGTAATGCCAATAATAATTGGCGGATTTGGGAATTGACTTATTCCTCTTATAATTGGCGCTCCTGATATAGCTTTTCCTCGGTTAAATAATCTGAGGTTTTGGTTGCTTGTGCCGGCTTTGTTTTTATTGTTAAGATCGTCTTTGGTAGAGAGAGGGGTTGGAACTGGTTGAACAGTGTATCCCCCTTTATCTGGAAATGTGGCTCATTCTGGAGCTTCGGTAGATTTGGCTATCTTTTCTTTGCATCTTGCTGGTGCTTCTTCTATTCTGGGTGCTATTAATTTTATTTCTACCGTTGGGAATATGCGATCTCCTGGGTTAGTTGCTGAACGAATTCCTTTATTCGTTTGAGCTGTTAGTGTTACTGCAGTTTTGTTGGTGGCCGCTTTGCCTGTTTTAGCTGGTGCTATTACAATATTACTTACGGATCGAAATCTTAATACGTCGTTTTTTGATCCTACTGGGGGAGGTGATCCAATCTTATACATGCACTTATTTTGGTTTTTTGGTCATCCTGAGGTGTATATTTTGATTTTGCCTGGGTTTGGTATAATTTCTCATATTGTTATACATTATGCAGGAAAAAAGCAGGTTTTTGGTTATTTAGGTATAGTATATGCCATTGTTTCTATTGGTGTATTGGGTTTTATTGTGTGAGCCCATCATATGTTTACTGTAGGTATAGACGTGGATACTCGAGCTTATTTTACTGCTGCTACTATAATTATTGCTGTTCCAACAGGAATTAAGGTTTTTAGGTGGTTGGCTACTATTCATGGGTTTGTTAATAAAACTGAACCACCTATTATGTGAGCTTTAGGTTTTATTTTTTTGTTTACTGTGGGTGGGTTAACTGGCATTGTTTTGTCTAATTCATCTTTGGATATTGTTTTACATGATACTTATTATGTAGTGGCTCATTTTCATTATGTCTTGAGGATGGGGGCTGTTTTTGCTTTATTTAGAGCTTTTAGGTATTGGTATCCTTTGATTTCTGGGGTAACTTTTCATGTTGTTTGGAGAAAGGTTCATTTTACATTAATGTTTGTGGGGGTTAATTTAACATTTTTCCCTCAGCATTTTTTGGGTTTAGCTGGTATGCCTCGTCGATATTCTGATTACCCTGACAGGTTTGCTAAATGGAATGTGGTTTCTTCTTGGGGTTCGTTAATTTCTTTTGTTTCTGTCTTGCTCTTTATGTTTATATTGTTTGAGTCTTTTGTTTCTCAGCGGTCTGTTGTTTGAGGGAGGGCTTTAAGAACAGCTTTTGAGTGACAGGATAACAGTTTTCCTGCGTCTTTTCATTCTAATAGTCAAGTTAATAAAGTTGTGTTATCGTCGTAATTAAGGTAATACTTAATAGTAGGTAAAATGTTACGTAACCCTTTTCATTTGGTGGAGTTTAGTCCATGGCCTTTTACTGCTGCAAGTGGAGCGTTATTTTTGACTGTTGGTTTGGTTAGTTGGTTTCACGGAAAGGGGGTAATTTTGATATTAATTGGTATTTTAGTGATTTTGTTGACTATGGTTCAGTGATGACGGGATGTTATTCGAGAAGGAACTTATCAGGGTTACCATACTAGGTGAGTTAGTATGAATCTTCGATGGGGAATGGTTTTGTTTATTTTTTCTGAGGTGTGCTTCTTTTTTGCTTTTTTTTGGGGGTTTTTTCATAGGAGGCTTGTTCCTACACTTGAGTTGGGTTGTGTTTGGCCTCCTGTTGGGATTATGCCACTGAACCCTTTTAAGGTTCCTTTGTTAAATACAGCTGTGTTACTTGGTTCAGGGGTTAGTGTTACCTGGGCTCATCATGGGTTGATAGTTGGTAATCGTGAGGAAGCTTTATATGGGTTGTTTTTGACTGTGTTTTTGGGTTTATATTTTACTGTTCTTCAGTGAGGGGAATATGAGGAGGCTTCTTTTAGAATTGCTGATAGTGTTTATGGTTCTACTTTTTTTGTAATGACCGGATTTCATGGGTTACATGTTTTAATTGGGAGGGTTTTTTTGGTAGTGTGCACGGTGCGATGCTACTTACACCACTTTTCTGTTTCTCATCATTTTGGGTTTGAGGCGGCTGCTTGATATTGACATTTTGTTGATGTGGTTTGGATTTTTTTGTATTTGTGTATTTATTGATGAGGTTCTTAAATAAAGGGTTTTAAAATGTTGATAGATATCTTTTCGTCTTTGGATGCTAGGGTGCATTCTAGTATTAGGGTTAGTGGTGCTATGTGGTTAAGTGGATTTATGGGGTTGTCTATTTGTTTGGTTGGTATATGAGTTGGGGTGTCTGGTATTAATGTTATGTTTTTCGGGTTAGTAGATGTAGTTTTGGATTTGGTAAAAAGTTGTTCTGGTAAGTTTTTTGGTGGGTTTGCGTTGGGGCAAGTTTCTTTATTTATATTAATTTTTATTGTAAACATTTTTGGTATGATTCCAAATGTGTTTAGTCCAACTAGTCATTTGTCATTAACCCTTGTTTTAGCAATAATTGTTTGATTTTGTTTGGTTTTTAGTGGTTGGGTTTTTTCTTGGAAGGAAAGTGCTGGGCATTTAGTTCCAACTGGGAGACCTGTTGTATTAATCCCACTGCTTGTATTAATCGAAAGGGTTAGTATTTTAATTCGTCCAATTACTTTAGGTGTTCGATTGGCTGCTAATATTACTATGGGACACCTTATGTTGCACGTTATTGGTGAATATGTGGTAAGATTTTTTTATGAGGTTTCGTTGTTTAGGAGGTTGTTTGGCAGTTTGGTAATATGCGGGTACGTAATTTTTGAGTTTGCTGTTAGGTTTTTGCAAGCATATGTTTTCGTTTTGTTGGTTGGGTTATATTCTTCTGATCATCCAATAGGGCATTAATAGGTGTAACATTGTAAGACAAAGAATTAGTTAAAATATAATTTGAGTTTGTCGAACTCAGGTTGCCTAGTATGGCATTCTTTTATGCCTCAATTGAGTCCTATGTCATGGGTTTTGGTTATTAGTGTTTTTTTAGTTTTTTTAGTATGTTTTGCGGTGGTGATTTGGTGGACGATTGAAGGAAAATATATGATTAAGTATATGGGAGATAGTGGCAAGATTGCTAATAGGGGGAAGTATGTGAAGTGGGGGTTTGGAAGGGTTTTATTAAAGAAGTAGTGTGGTTTTTCCCTATTATGGGTGTAGGGGCTATTGGGGTTATTGTAGGCGGAGTCTGTCTAATGTCTCAGCGGAAAAGGCTTTTTGGGATTTTGTTAAGAATAGAGATTCTTACTTTGGGTATTTATGTTATAATTTTTGGTTTGGTTTATTTTCAAGGTTGGTTAAGAAGTGTATGTTTAATTTTTTTAGCTTTCGGGGTTTGTGAGGCTGCTCTTGGGTTAAGAGTGTTGGTTTCTTTGATTCGTAATTCTGGGAGTGATTACGTTGGAGGATTGGTTTTAGGTCATTTTTAGGTTGGGAATTATTGGGGTTTTGTTGGTTGTGGTAAGTGGGTTGGGGCAAATGGTTTTTTGGTGAAGAGTTTTGTGAGGTTGTTTAATTATATATTTAGTGAGTTTGGGGTTGTGGTTTAGTTCGTTGGGGTTAGCAGGATGTTGAGGTGAGGCTTTAATTGTTGACAGTTTTTCTTTTGGTCTTGTGTCGTTGACTATTTTGATTTCTGGTCTTAGTATATTAGCTAGGGTGCGTGATGTTCAAAAGCTTAATAATAAAACTATTGAGTTTATTTTTAGGATTTTGGTATTAACTTTAGTTCTTGTTTTTTGTTTTAGTGTTGGGTCTTTACTTAATTTTTATATTATATTTGAGTTTAGTCTTATTCCTATTTTGTTAATCATTTTGGGGTGGGGTTATCAGCCTGAACGGTTGCAGGCTGGAAAATATATGTTGCTATACACAGTTAGTGCTTCTCTCCCTCTTTTGGTTTTAATTGTTTTGATTCTTACTAAAGGGGGGTCTGTGTTTTGAGGGTGAAGGTTTTTAAGGTTTGAATGAGGGTGGTTAGCGACTTTTTGTGCTTCTTTGGCTTTCTTAGTAAAGTTGCCTATTTATGGGTTTCATCTATGGTTGCCGAAGGCTCATGTAGAAGCGCCTGTTGCTGGGTCTATAATTTTGGCTGGTGTATTACTTAAGCTTGGTGGTTATGGTTTAGTTCGGTTTTTTTATGTATTGGAATTGTTTAGAACTTTAACTATTTCTATTATTTTTTGTGTTGGGTTGATAGGTGGGATTGTTGCCAGGATGGTGTGTTTTGCTCAAAATGATGTAAAGGCTTTAGTAGCTTATTCGTCTGTTGGGCATATAAGGTTGGTTATGGGTGGTGTTTATTCTAATACGGATTGGGGATGGTTGGGTTGTTTGTTGATAATAATTGCTCATGGTTTGTGTTCTTCCGGTATGTTTTTTTTAGCTAGTGAGACTTATAAGTGTTATGGGACTCGAAGACTGTTTTTGGTTAAAGGTGGGTTAGTTTTAGTCCCTGGGGTTGCTTTATGCTGGTTTCTGATATGTGCTATTAACATAGCTGCTCCGCCTTCCTTAAATTTATTGGGTGAGTTAATGTTAGGAATTTCTATTCTAAGGTATTCTATGGTATTTGGTTTGCTTACGGGGGTTATAACCTTTTTAAGAGGAGTTTATTCCTGGTATCTGTATTCAATTACGCAACATGGGCAGTATCCCTTATGAGTACGTGGTGTAAGTATAGCTGAAGAATACAGAAACTATATTATTAGGTTTGTACTGGTATTAATATTGAGGGTTACTGGGGTAATCTTAATGTTATTTGTTTAATACTTTTACTTTAGTTTTTTTAAGTTGAGTAAAAAATTAAGTAAATGGGCGTAGTGCTCCTATTTTGGGTTTACAGATTTTTACGCTTGCTACTAGGGTAAATAGTAGTATGCAGGCTAGTAAAATAACAGAGGTAATTCCATTGTCTGTATATAAGAATCTTGTAGTTAGTATTGTATCATTGATTCTAGAAGTAAGCTCTGCATCTGTTTGGTAATTTGAAGTAAGCTTTAGGTTTTTAAAGCTAAAAAGGGAAGTAATAGTTAGTGTAATAGGTATTAAAGGATTATTGACGGAAAAAGTTATGTTAGGGGAGAGAGATGCAATGTATGCGAACATAACTAGTATTCCACCAATAAAAATGAAAAAAAGTATGTATGAGTATCAGGGGCTAATTGTGGCAATCAGAGCACAGTTTAAGAATGCTAGTAATAAAACTATGATCCCTAAAGGTAGAGGATGTATAGGTAGAGTTATTGATAGGATTGTATATGTTCATAATGTTGAGATAGCTACTAGTGTAATTACGTATAATTTTATATTATAGTTATGCAGACCATGTTTGGGCTTTTTGCTTGGAAGGCAATTGTACTTATTATACTATCGGCATGTATTATAATAACCAGAGGAGTGGTCTCAAGGCTATTAAGATAGCTAGGCTTAGTGGCAAAAAAGATTTTCAAGCTATTGCCATTAATAAATCATAGCGATAGCGGGGTAAGGTAGCTCGTGCTCATAGAAAGATGATGGCTACTGGAATGGATACAAGTAATGTGCCTGTTAATAAGCAGGAGGTAATGAGACTTATTATTAAGATATTTCTGTATTCTGCCATAAATAAAAAAGCAAAACCAGCTCCTCCATATTCGATGTTGAACCCTGAAACTAGTTCTGATTCCCCTTCTGCGAAGTCAAATGGGGCTCGATTTGTTTCTGCAAGGATTACTGCTACCCACATAATTCCCAGAGGTAAGAATAGTATAATAGTAATTATAGATAAGTTAGTCAGGCGAATGCTTACTAAATCTATTTGTATTGTTAAGAATAGGTAAAATAGGATGATTAGGGTTATAGTTACTTCGTAAGAGATAGTTTGGGCTATGGCTCGAATAGCCCCTAGTAAAGCATACTTTGAGTTAGACGATCAACCTGCTATAAGTGTTGTATATACGGCTAATGAGGAAATACATAAAAATAGAAGTATCCCTAGTGTAACTTGGTGTGATAGTATAAAAGATGGGAATAATTGTCATAACCTAAGGGCCAAAATGAGTATTGCTGTTGGGGTTAGGATAAACGGAAGATAATTAGAAGATACTGGGGTAATTCATTCTTTAACAAAGAGCTTTAGGGCATCAGCTAGTGGTTGTGGAATTCCAATAATCCCTAATTTATTAGGGCCTTTTCGAATTTGAAAATATCCAAGAGTTTTTCGTTCTAAAAGAGTAAAAAATGCTACGCCTAGTAGGATTAATAAGTAGGTGATGAAGGTGGCAGTTAAGTGTTGAACGATTAGTAAGGGAAGTGGGTACTTCATAGTCAGAGCTTAAATCTGAGGCACTTTTCTGCCACCTTGCTTCAAAAAGGGGTGTTAAACCTTTAACTCGGTGTAAACGAGTTGTAATAAATTATACTACTTTTCGACGAAAAGCATCAGGACAGCTGTCCATAATTTACCTCATCAGAGTAATCCGTTCATCCGGCGTGATGCTTGTATATCTTTATGCCTTGACTTCTGTTTTGGTAAAGTTGCAGTTTACAGTAATAAAATATATACTACAAGACAGGTTTGAGGGCGGAATTCTCGGTTCCTCCTAATGATCCAAATTCATTCGTGATTTTAATCCACCAGCTCTCAATTTAACTTAAAATTGTTATTTAATGAAAAATTGGTGAAATTAAATTAAACAACTTTAAAATAATGGGGTGGGAAGTTTTTTAAAGGGTTGGGTTTGGTAGGATTTAACTAGTGAGTGGTTTGTTAGGGAGAGTTCAGATATGCTATAGGTATATAGTGAAGAGTGAGTTAATTAAGGAATGAGGTAAGCCATTGAAGTATAGGTATTATTAAAGCTAGCATGATAGGTGCTAGTATACAAGAAGGTATTCTTGCTATATAGGTGAAAAATAAAAAAAATATAAGAGCCCCTTTATTATGCTCTGTTTTTCTTTTTTCTGTAGCAGTATTTTTATGGATGTTTGGGATCTATATGATTGGTTCTGTTAGGCAAAGTTATATAGTTGAATGACAGATTTTAAGTATATGTGGTGTAGATTGAAGTTTGCCCGTTATTATTGATTATATTAGTCTTGTTTTTTCTTGTTTTGTTTGCTTAATTTCTGGCTCTGTGTCGTTATTTAGAGTGTCTTATATAGATGGGGAAATTTTTATACGACGGTTTATATTACTTATTATAGCTTTTGTAGGATCGATAAACTTGTTAATTTTTATTCCCAGATTGATTACTATTCTTTTAGGGTGAGATGGTTTGGGCATTGTGTCTTTTGCTTTGGTTATTTATTATCAAAATAAAAAGTCTTTGGCTGCTGGAATGTTAACTGTATTAGCTAATCGTATTGGGGATGCTTTGTTAATTTTGAGTATTTGCCTTTTAATTAATTGAGGGGAGTGGTGTATTGGTTATGGTATAATTGGTAGTTTTAGGTCATTGATTTGTTTTTTGGTAGTTGTTGGGGCAATAACGAAAAGGGCTCAAATTCCGTTTTCTGCTTGATTACCTGCGGCAATGGCTGCCCCTACGCCTGTTTCTGCTTTGGTGCACTCATCTACTTTAGTGACAGCTGGTGTTTATTTGGTTATTCGATTTTATAGAACTTTGGTTGAAATAGATGAAGTTATAGGGTTTTTAAGAAAGGTAGGGGCGTTAACTTTGTTAATAGCAGGTTTAAGGGCTTGTTTTGAGGTCGACTTAAAGAAAATCATTGCTTTGTCTACTTTGAGTCAGTTGGGTCTAATAATGTTTACTGTAGGGGTGGGTTTTCCTATTATTGCTGTTTTTCATCTTTTCACTCATGCTCTGTTTAAGGCCTTGTTGTTTTTGTGTGCTGGTTCTATTATTCATTCAACTATGGATACTCAAGATGGACGAATTCTCGGGGGCTTAAATCATTTGTTGCCTTTTAGTAGGAGATGTTTGGTGCTTAGAAGTGTCGCTTTGTGTGGGATACCTTTTTTAAGTGGGTTTTATTCCAAGGACCTTATTTTGGAGGGAGTTTTTAGAAGATTTAACGGAAGATTAGAAGTATTTGTTATGCTGGTGGGTGCTGGGTTAAGTTTAGTCTATAGGTTGCGAATTTTGTTGATTGGGGTATTTGGACAAAATTTTAGAAGAAGTTTATTCACCTATAGAACTGAAAGAGGTTATGTTATATCATCTATTATTATTTTGTCGGTTGGTGCGATTGTTGGTGGATGATTTTTACAGAGAGTTTGGGTAAGCGTAAATGGATTCAGGTTGGTTGGTGTTTTTGGGAAGGTAGTTATTAGTGTCGTTACGTTTATAGGCTTATTATACAGATTTATCAACTTTTTTTTAGTAGAAGTTTTAAAATGAAAAGCTTTTGGGAAGTTAAGTCGATTTTTATCGAGGATGTGGTTTATGAATTTGGTATCTGGAAGATTTTTAGCTGGAGTTGGATTAAAGTTGGGTGGGCTTATACATTTACATTTAGATTTAGGTTGAATGGAAGTATTAGGAGGACAAGGTGTGTTTAAGATACTTGGGGGTGGTGTCGGTATTTCATATTATATGCAGAGGGGAGGGCTTTTGGTTTATACTCGTATCTTTTTGGTTTTATTAGTTTTTTTATTAGTTGGTTTTTGGTATTTTTAGTTTAAAAGAAATTTTTAATAATGATGATACACATTTATATTTGGAATAAGACTAGGTCATTTTAACATTTTCAGTGTTATGTTTTGTAAAGTTAAACTATTGTTCCTTAAAACTATTTTTCTTGTGAAAATAAGATGAGATCTCATACTTTTGAAAGTGTTGGGGAGACAATGAAAAATATAAAGTATATGGCGGAAAAAGTTTGACCAATTCAAATGAATGGGTCTTCTACTGGTTGTTTACCAATTCATGTAAGTACTATAAAAATTCCTAGGAATAACCAGAAAAGGAACTGATTTACCGGGTAAAATAAATTTGAGCGTATAGTATTATAGTGTAAGACAGGCATAAAAATTAAGATTAAGATTGATATTAGTAATGCAACTACTCCGCCTAATTTGTTAGGGATAGATCGCAAAATGGCATAAGCAAACAAGAAGTATCATTCTGGTTGAATGTGTACGGGTGTTCTTAAGGGGTTAGCCGGAATATAGTTTTCTGGGTCTGTTAAAAGGTTTGGTAAGAATAAGCAAATAAAGACTAGTAAGGTTAATAAAAAAACAAATCCTACAATGTCTTTTACTGTATAATAAATGTGGAATGGGATTAGGTTAACGTTTGATGAGATTCCAAGTGGGTTGTTAGATCCAGTTTCATGTAAAAACAATAGGTGGATTACAACAAGAGCTAAAATGGCAAAAGGGAGAACAAAGTGTAAAACAAAGAATCGGCTTAAAGTTGCATTTCTAACTGAAAACCCGCCTCACAACCAGTAAACTAAGGTTTTTCCGATATATGGGACTGCTGAGAGGAGGTTGGTAATAACGGTAGCTCCTCAGAAAGATATTTGTCCCCATGGAAGAACATAGCCCAGAAAAGCTGTTGCTATAGTAAGAAATAGAAGAATAATTCCAATATTTCAAGTTTCTTGGGCCAGGTATGATCCGTAATATATTCCGCGACCTGTATGAAGATAGATGCATACAAAGAAAAATGAGGCGCCATTTGCGTGGATGGCTCGTATTAGTCATCCGTAGTTTACATCTCGTGAAATATGGGAGACAGAATAAAAAGCAAGATCAACGTTCGAAGTGTAGTGTATGGCAAGAAAAAGCCCTGTGATGATCTGTGTAGCTAAGCATAGGCCTAGTAGGGACCCAAAATTTCATCATACTGACAAATTAACAGGGGCTGGGAGGTCATATAGTGTGTTATTTAGAACTTTAATAAGTGGGTGAGCTTTTCGTATAGAGAGTTTAATTCAGAAAATTAGTATGACTAAATCTAAAACTCCCAAAGTTTTTGTTTTTTTAAACTATTTCCTGTTGAATAGGGAAGGTGAATAATATCACTTTCTATTAGGTAACAACTAATTGCTAATTGTAGCTTCTTCCCTTGTGATGAGTGGTATTGGTAGAGGGTAAGTGGTTACTTATTTACTGATCCTAAGTCAGTGGTATTTTTATACTAACCCGCTATGATGTTTGGTTTATAAATGCAGGTTTAATAAAATGCTATCGTTAAATGCATCTCTTGGGGTCCTTTCGTACAATCAAGAAGTCTTTTATGGGTTAAAGGAGATAGAAACCAACCTAGCTTGCGCCGGTCTTAACTCAGCTCATGTAAGGGTATAATAGTCGAACAGACTATCCTGTCATAGCGGTTGCACTTATGTGGATATCCTTAAGCCAACATCGAGGTCGCAAACCCAACTTTCGATGTGTACTCTTAAGTTGGATTACGCTGTTATCCCCGGGGTAACTACTTTATGGTCCTTAATAAATTTTATATGATTTTTTATAAAGGTTGGAAGCTTTATTGGTTCCAAGATTGCCCCAATCAAACCTTATATACTTTTAAGCTTGTGTGCAGAGGTATGAAGAAAAGGTAAAGTTCCGCGGGGTCTTTTCGTCTTCCTTTGTTATCTAAGTCTTTTCGCTTAGATGAAAAATTTTTTTTATACACAAAGTACAGATATTCCTAGTCTTGCCATTCACTGGCCTCCAATTAAAAGGCTAATTATTACGCTACCTTAGCACGCTCACGCTAACGCGGCCGTTTAAAATTTTCACTGGGCAGGCATTATCTTTTATAAAAGAAACCAAAAGACGATGTTTTTGGTAAACAGGCAGGGAATTTATTTGCCGAGTTCGCTTTATGTAGTTTTGTTAGTAAAAATGGTTTTTGATTCAAGTCGTTTTATTTTTTTGAAGGGTTGATTACGTTAATACTAATAGAATGCCTGTTTATTAACAGATGGAGTTTTGTGTTAAATTTCTTTGGGGTTAAAATGATACAATATAAATATTAAAGAGTTATGGGCGCTGATAACTAAAACGTTGTTAGGTGGCTGCTTTTAAGCCTACTTTGAGGGTTAGTGGGTAAGGTATTTTTGGGTTATTTATTGAGCTTATCCTCAATAAACTAAACTTTGTAGATTTATAGTATGTTAATATAATACTACAAGTCAGCACTTTGATGCTTTTGAAGAAAAACCAGCTATGTGACTATATGAAAGGCTTATTACTTCTACTAAAAGTTACTTTATCAATTGTGAAACATTGATTTTTAAGGGTTAGTAGCTCATAGTCATTCGGGAGCTTAGCTTGCTATGTTTTTGTTGCTTCTCCATGATGCAAAAGGGATATGTTATTATCAATTCTTTTAGGTCCTGAGGTGTTGATCCTTGCAGTTGTAAATTAAATCCCATTTTTTATAAAGTACTGTGTGCTATGAAATTTTTCTTTATTCGGGTAAAGTTTGTAGTTTATATATGGTTTACAAAGGGGGTGACCCGTAAAAAGAGCTACAATCTTTTGCCTGTTCTCGGCCACTTTGTTGGTGGTGTGTTAAGCTTTGGAGAGGTTTAATCTTATCTTTGGTTTACAAGACCAATGCTTATTAGCTTCTCAGAGCTTATCCTGAAGTAAAATAACTGTGGTCGAGTTAAAAGCTCGATGCCTGTTCTCGGCCATCATGGATTGTGATAGGGGCAATTTCCATTACCCCTACTGTGTTACGACTTATCCTACTTTGTTGTCGGAGTGACGGGCGATTTGTGCGCGCTTTAGTTCTTATTCAGACTTATTTTGTGTAAGGTTAAAAGTCTTACTTTCAAGTCCTCCTTCGTTAAAGTTTGAAACTTTAAGTTTGTATAGTGTGTTTATTTGTATCCCATGGGTCTGCTTCTCATTGGCTGTATGTCACCTGAATTTTTGAGTAGTTGGTTCTATTGCTTCCTTTTTTTTCTTTTTCGAGCAAGCATAAACGGCCATACACAAGCTGAAGTACGAGGGTAGCTAAGATTTTCGTGGATTATCGAATTAAGCCACAGGATCCCCTGATGAGGAGTAAGGCACCGCCACATTGTTTGAGGTTTAAGCTTTCGCTCGTAGTATTCTTTTTTGTGTTGGGCCATATAGTAGTCGGGTATCTAATCCGAGTTCTAAGTTTATGGTTTGTTGAGACAGCTAGGATTATGGCTGGGTTGGGTTTAGTTTTAATTTACTTTCTACATTAAAAGTTAGTCTTGTAGCCTTAAAAGTTAGTAGTTATCTCGATTTGTTGGAATTAGCTTGGGGTATTGGTATAACCGCGACTGCTGGCACCATTTTTTGCCACCCCTTTTACTTATTTTCTAGGGCCTAGTTTCCTAGCTAAATATAATATAAAACATTGGTGTTGTGGGTTGTTTTAACATTAACGATAAATGTCTATGGGTTGTTCCTTCACTAATAGGCTTTTTAAAAGGTTATTAGGGTTAATCCATGTATCACAATACGTGTATGCTGCCATATGTAGTTTAATTGGTATAGCTAATTTTGTACATCAATGAAATATTTAAAGCAAGGGTGTGTAACTACACCGAGTTATGGGCCGAAACCATAATACTTTTAGTTTCTTGCTTAATTAGGGATTGATTTTAGATCATTTAAAGCTTTGAAGGCTATTAGTTTTTTTAACTTAAATTCCTTAAGGTAGAGTGAGTAGTAGGAAGAGAGTTTCTATTTTTGGGTTATGAGCCCAACAGCTTAGTTATTAGCTTATCCTACTTAGAAAAGAAATAGGATTAAGGTTAATGGTATGATTTGTGAGAGTAAAAACAGGATTGCCTGTTTTGAGGTTATCTGCCTCTTGGTAAGGTGTAGTTTATTAAATCTTAATAGTGTTGAGAAAGTTAATGATAAATAGTAGAACAAACTTACTAATGCCCCAATAATTAGGCCAGAAATGATGATTATTTTTGCTTCCGTAAAAATTAGAACTAGTAATTTTATAATGAATCCTGTGAGAGGTGGTAGTCCCCCTAAGGAAAGGATTGAAATAGCCAGGATAAAAACTTTTTCAGGTTCTTTTGAGGAGAAAAGTTGTTTATAAAATTTTGTGTGTTCTTTGGTTAAAAAAGCATAGATTGATATATTAATTAGGATGTAGGTGGTTAGGTAAGCAATTAGGATGGTGTAATTTCTGTTAATACTTACTAACATTCATCCTGTATGGGCGATTGAAGAGTATGTAAGTAGAGATCGGATGTCAGTTTGATTTAGTCCACCAATGCCTCCTCATAATGCCCTGATTATTGCAATAGGTATAATTGCTTTGATTAGTAGTGAATTTAGTGAACTAATAGCTAGAATTGGGGCAATTTTTTGCCAAGTTAAGAGAATAAAAGCTGGTGTTAATTGGAGTCTTGCTATGACTGGTGGAAACCAAAAGTGGAATGGTGCTACGCCTAATTTTAAGCATATTGCAATTAGTATGAGAATTTGTAGGTTATTAAAGTATGATGAGATAATTGCTGAGGCAATAAAGATTGTTGATCCTAATGATTGAGGGATTAAGTATTTTACTGCTGCTTCTGATTCTCTTCTGCCTTCTTTTATAAATATGAGTGGAATGTAGCCAAGTATGTTAATTTCTAAACCTATTCAGGTTATTAATCAGTTGGATGAGGATGCGACTATGCAGGTGCTTCTGATTGTTAGAAATATAAATAGGAGTTTGTTTGGGGATTTCATTTAATAAAAAAGTTGAAATTGGTAGTTATGGTCATTATTTCTTTCTGACGCTGGATGCTTGGTTTGGTTTGGTCAAGTCTGTGTTGCCTGATCTGGCAGTAATAGGGTAACTATCTGTTTTGGGTTGTGGGGGTTGATTGTTTAGGTCTATTGAGCATAGTGTTTGATTAGTAAGATTTGGTTCGTTTGAAAGAATGAATAGTGGAACACTTAAGGTTAGGCATAGGACAGCTAAGAAAGAAAGTATAAGAAGGGATAGTAGTTTTTGAAGTTTTTGGTTAAAGATTACTTAAAGTTCTGGTCGAACTTTTAAATAGCTAAATGCACTAAAGTGCTCTTTTGACGTGAAAAATCAATGTGCATAAAGTCTAACACTTAATTAGCTAAAGAAAGGTGGAAGGAGTTAAACCTCTCTTTATGTAGTTAGAAGCCACATATTAGCTCGGCTACCTTTCTAGAAAAGGATAAGTGAGTCGAACACTTTCTCTTTGATTTCAAGGCAAATCTTCTCCGAGGTCCTTTAGCGGTTTGTAGCTCTAGAGTAATATCTCAATGGTTGAATGCAAATCAAATCTTTTTGTTAAAGTATAGAACTACTATTTAAAATAATTTTATTTATAGTTTATTATTGGTAAAACATATAAATAGAATATTTATAATGGGGGTAATGAGTAGTTTAAAAAAAACAATAGGTTGTGGTTCTATAGATAGGTTGTAGCACTCTCATTAGTGTTGAGGCATTAAGGGTTTCAGGTTTCGGTATAACTAAATATTAGACATTTACCTTTGTAAGGTGATATGGAAAAAGTGGTGTTAAGGGTTTTGGTAGCTGTCTTGCTTGGGTTTGTGTTATTATGTGTCGGGTTATTCCTTGGGGTGTCATTATATGTTGGTCGAGAAAAAGTTAGTCCCTTTGAGTGTGGGTTTGACCCCATAGGATCTTCTCGAGTACCTTTTTCTTTACGGTTTTTTTTGTTAGCTGTAATTTTTGTAGTTTTTGATGTAGAGATTGTTTTGCTATTTCCTGTTGTGATGGTAATGGGTGGCTCTTGAATATGGGTCAAAAGTTATTTAGCATTATTAGCTTTTTTAGTTTTATTGTTTGGTGGAGTAGTTCATGAGTGGCGTGAGGGTTCATTGGAGTGGGAGATATAGTGGCAAATAAAAAATAAAATAAAAAATGAGCTTTTGGGGTCAATTAGGGTTTCAAGATAGTTATAGTGGTTTGAGTTCTGAGCTTAGTTTTTTTCATGATCATGCTATGTTTGTTCTTGTTTTGGTTTCATCTTTTGTTGGGTATATGATGGTGTGTTTATTGAAGAGAAGGTTATCCTCTCGGTTTATTATAGAAGCTCAAGCGCTTGAGGCTGCCTGAACTATGGTTCCTGGTTTATTATTGTTAATTTTAGCTATTCCATCTGTTCGGTTGTTGTATTTGTTAGATGAGGTTGGTGGGCCTGTAGTTAGAATAAAAGCCATTGGGCATCAATGATATTGGGAATATGAGTATGGTGATAGTAACGATATTGTTAGTTTTGATTCTTATATGGTAAATAGTTTAGAAGTTGGTGGGGGCGGTTATCGATTGTTGGAGGTTGATAATCGATGTGTGTTACCTTACGGTGTTGATAGTCGTGTTTTAGTTAGATCTGCTGATGTAATTCATGCTTGGGCTATTCCTTCTTTAGGGGTTAAGGCTGATGCTATTCCTGGTCGAATTAATCAATTAGGTATTCACTTAATAAGGTCTGGTGTAATGTTTGGTCAGTGTAGAGAAATTTGTGGGGTAAATCACTCTTTTATGCCTATTAGAGTAGAAAGAGTTTCTCCAGATGTTTTTTATCATTGGTTAGTTGGTTAGTTGGTTTAGGGGTTTTGTATTAATATAGGT